GCGGGTCAGGTAATGCCAAAATATTTCTATTTTGTGAGGATGAATCAAATAAGGGTTTCCTTAGAAAAGGATTCTATCAAAAAAGATTCTATAAAAACAATGATAAATAGAGACGAATAGAAGAAGAAAAAAAGGAAATAAAAAAATATAGTATAGAAAAGATATCCAAAATGATATAGAAATCATTATCCTACCCTTATTTTTTATTTCCTTAATTTAATTTCATTTGATTAGGGCAAAACCTCTGCCTTTTTTAAAATATCCTGAACAGTTCCTGTAGGCTGAGCACCTTTTTCAAGGAAATAGAGAATAGCGGGAACGTTTAAATAAGTTTGATTCTTGATCGGATCATAAAAACCCACTTTCTGAAGATCTCTTCCTTCTCTTCGGGATCGAACATCAATTGCAACGATTCGATAGACGGCTCATCGGGATAGATGTAGATGAAAAAGAACCCCCCCCTAGAACCGTATAGGAAGTTTTCTCCTCGTACGGCTCGAGAAAAAATGATGTTTTGTCTATGGATAAAATTAGAATTAGAATAAATAGAAAATCTGTAAAATGAATTAGTCTATAATATCATTTCAAATTTCAATTTAACTCATAGTCAGTTTTATTTAGCTTCCTTCCTTAAAAAAAAATCATTTGTACTCATAACTCAAGTTTAATATATATATATAATACTAATAAAATAAAATAAAATAATTCTCAAATATATTAAAGATTTGAAATTTTAAGATATTTTTTTATTGAGTGGTCTTTAACCCACCGTTTTTGTCTCGTTTAAAATTGATTTGGATTCTTTATTCGGATCCGTGAGACAATTGAAGTGGTGTTTCCTTGTTCTGGGATCCTTTATTTTTGTTTTAAATCATTGGGTTTAGACATTACTTCGGTGCTTCTTAATCCTTTCAAAATGGTAGCAACATACCCCTTTTGGGATTTCTTTCTATCAAAGAATCATACCGAGGTTGATTCATGCGCGATACACTGTCGATCGAAAAAGTTTTAGCCGTTCCAACAATTTTGAAAATTTGTTCGAATGGAATCCTTTCGATTTCTATATCGAAGATATACTTACGAAGTTGTTCCAATTTATTAATTGGCATTAACCCTAGATCGTTGCCCCTGAGAAATTAATAAATACTTTCTACTCGAGCTCCATCATGAACTATTTACATTAGAACCCAATAAAAAAAGAAGGGTTCTAGTAGAATAGAACAAACGACGTCGAGCCAAGAGCACCTTCATTCCTATATAAAATGGTGGATGTAACAATAAGAATCCACACCGGATCGTGTCCTTCAAGTCGCACGTTGCTTTCTACCACATCGTTTTAAACGAAGTTTTACCATAACATTCCTCTAATTTGGAACCAGTATGGAATTGATTCAATTATGGAATCATGAATAGTCATTGGTTCAGTCGGTACAGAGACATAGTTATTTATATTTAAATATTTAATAACATAGATAATAAAGATTTTTCTGAAGAAATTTTAGCAAAATGCCATCTTTTTTTGTCTGAATAGAAGATTTTTCTATAAATACCTATCTCAAAAAAAATCTAACAGAAATATTAACAAATAAAAATATAGAAATAACATAACTAACAGAAATCGCACAAATAAAATAAGTAAATTCTATTTGACTCTGCCTCTTCAAGTGACTCAATAAGATAGACTGACCATTTCCAACTTCCCAACCTAGAAGGAATCATTACAAATCTTGATAGTTGAAAAAGTTTTCTACTTATACATCATTATTTGAGTCAAGTTTTACTCCTTTTTATTATCATAAAAAAGCAAGATCTCTGTGTGTGTGTGTTTTTTTTTTTAATTTCATTGTCAATGATGCAAAGCAAATAAGCTAAATGGATCGAACAATAAAAAGAAATATCATTGTTAAATATTTTAATTTTGATATTTTAGGGATGCAATTTCGTTTTCACAAAAATGGAAACACTATTGTCACTGAAATAGGATAACCATACATACCTATAGTCTAAGCACTTCCTCTTTTATATGTATTTTCATATTTTTTTAACCTGAGGTTAAGTAATCTTTCTCCAACTGTGATCTATGCCCCATTTTCTATGGGTTACAAAAGGGTTCAGTTACTTTTGCGTGTCATTTGAACTCGATTTAGTTTGGTTTGTGAAAAACTCAGATATGATTCCACAAAGAATAAAAAAAGTCTATCCAAACCTTGAAACAGAACCTTGTTGAACAAAAAAGAAGTATTAGAATACAATGGATATGCTCTGGGACGGAAGGATTCGAACCTCCGAATAGCGGGACCAAAACCCGTTGCCTTACCGCTTGGCTACGCCCCATTTCGGTTTTTATTGGATACTTATACTATTAAAGAATAATATTGGTATTAAGTGTTCGTCAATTCCAGTCCAACTATATAGAGAAAATCTTTATTCTTTATAGAATCTATTATAGATTCGTGCTAGGATTTTGGCATGTGTATATCTAGAATTAATTCAACGGAATTTATTGATCATTACATATAATTCAATTAAGATATTGTATGAAAGTATGATTTCTTCTATTCTCCTTTGAGAATCGGAGGATTTTTGATTGAGCGGAAAAAGAAGGATTTTTTGTCTACCTTACTTTACTTCATTTTTCCTTATATCAATAACTCAATCAAAATGCAATTATCTCGACGAAAAAAATGTCTGTTATGCTTAATATCTTTAGTTTGATCTGTCTTAATTCTGCCCTTTATCCGAGTAGTCTTTTCTTGGCCAAATTGCCCGAAGCCTATGCTTTTTTGAATCCAATCGTCGATTTTATGCCAGTCATACCCCTGTTCTTTTTTCTTTTAGCCTTTGTTTGGCAAGCTGCTGTAAGTTTTCGATAAGATCTTTAATACTATCCTAGAAAATTCATATTTATTCGAGAAAAATTATAACAATTGATAAGATCAAATAAGTCTGACAGTATGAACCTTCGATTCAAACATTGAAATTCTCGGATAGCCGCGAGACGCCCTATTTCCTGATTTGAATCCTTTTTACGGCGAAATACCTTATTAGCTTCGGGTCCCTTACAATATCTAATTTGGGTATGAAAGTGATTTGTGGTAATCAAAGACTCTTATTACAAATTTCAACTTCATTTGAATTTCTGAACATTCTTTTCTATTTCTAGAATTCTTTTCTTGGTGTCAAAATAGGATATGTGATATAAAAATGGAGGATCTATTGTCTTTTCTCGTTTTTCTTTTTCAAAAAATGATCTTGGAGGTTGTGTAATGCTTACTCTCAAACTTTTCGTTTATACAGTAGTAATATTCTTTGTTTCTCTCTTCATCTTTGGATTCCTATCCAATGATCCAGGACGTAATCCTGGACGTGAAGAATAATTTTTTTGTTTTTATTACTTGATTTTCTCATTTTCTTAAGATTTTATTTTAGCTATTCCACACATTTAATAAGGAAAAAATAAAAAGGGGTTTGCAAAATTTGAAAGAAAAAATGGAAACTCATCAACGGAAACGGAAAGAGAGGGATTCGAACCCTCGGTACGAATAACTCGTACAACGGATTAGCAATCCGCCGCTTTCGTCCACTCAGCCATCTCTCCCAATTGAAAAAGATACTTACTATGTTACATTACACATCAAGTAAGGATTAAAGAAAGTATTTCTTTCACATTCTTTATCGTTATTATAAAATTAGCAATTCCATTTAGATGCTCGAAAGATCAAAATAGAAAGAGAAATAAAGAAGACCTTCTTTCTTTTATTTTGTTCGAAGTGCCTTTTGGGCCTGGCCCGGTCAATACCCAGCCAGGCCTTTTTTTGTTCCAACGAATTCCCTTTATTTATAGGCAACATACTATATCAATTTGGTATCTGTATAAGAATATCTGTTCTGGGGTTTACATATACCTATAATTTTTGTTATAATTGAAATTGAGAAGGATTTTGGATTAAAAAAATCAATTAAGTATGTATCAAAAAAAATTTTATTATTCTTATGTCATTAGGCAAACCAAAATTTATATTGAAATCCAAGAACAAGAATAATTCATCAATTCTCAGTCAATAAATAGTTAATGGTTCCCATAAATTTAGGCTTTTTGAGTGAAAATAAAATAAAAATTTCAATATAAAAGTGAGTGGAAGTTTATGTGTTTTGAGATACTATACAATCAATCGAAGGGGGCAGATCAAATACAATAAAAAGGGGAAAAACTATTTCTTTTCTAATTTTTAGAAATTTAGAAAAAAGGATTAGGATTAAAAAGGGATGCAAGTACAATAAACTCAAGTTTACTAATCCAACTCAAAAAGGGAAATTTTGATCCTATTGTGTATATGTATCATTTTGGCGGCATGGCCGAGTGGTAAGGCGGGGGACTGCAAATCCTTTTTCCCCAGTTCAAATCCGGGTGCCGCCTCATCAACAAACGCATCTAAATTTAGTATTCTATTCCGCTATTTTTTGATGTTCTTGGGATTTTGTAAAAGATTGGAAATCTTTGAATATAAAATTCAAAGAAAGATTATAATGGTCGAAGCAAGACTTCCAGATTCTCTTCTACTGCTAATGTAATGTCTATTGATTGGGTCTTTCATTACATTGGATAACCGGCCGATAATTCTACTACTAGTTGGGAAAGTACTTTCTAGACTACGTATATAGACTCGCCAGAATCTCTGAGTGTTCAGGCATTCAATCACTATTAGATTGAGATTGGATAGATAATTTACCTTTTCTAGTTTATAGAAAAAAAAGCAAAAAAAATTTGACCCCTCGTCAAGAGTATAATATACTATCTCCCAACTCCTTCAGAGAGACAATCGGGAAAGGGTACGGATTATAAATCATATAGGAATTTTTAAAATCCATTTATTTTATTGGTCCATTAATAGTGTTCGCCCAGAATCCCTTTTTGACTCTGGACCATTCATTCTACTATTATTAGTGAGCAATAATGGAATAATTCTATCATAGAGATAAGGGACATAATTCACATGGATATAGTAAGTCTCGCTTGGGCTGCTTTAATGGTAGTCTTTACTTTTTCCCTTTCACTAGTAGTATGGGGAAGAAGTGGACTTTAGAAGCACTCCTAATTTAGTTGAGAAATGAAAAGGTATCAATTGTTTTATAGATCGTTCTGCAACGCATTCTTTATTTATATTTAAATTGAAAAAATTTTCAAATAAAAATATCTTCATTTCGAAATTCCATTAGATTCTAGTGGAGAAATGTATTCTATAACAGTAAAACGATTATTTCAGATTCATTGGAATATAAATATATATAAATAAAATAAATATATATATAAAATAAATAAATGTCTGAAAGAAAAGATTGGGTCCTACGTCAATTCCAGATATGGATTAATAACTACATAGATTGAATTGAAGATAATTCCAGATATGGATTAATAACTATTGAAGATAAAAGTTAATATAGTATACCCTTTTTATTAGAAACTCAAGTACAACTTTATACACTACTATAACACTAATAGAGAGTATGGTAAGTAAGAAAGAAATTTCTTTCTTACTTACCATACTCTCGGATCTCATAGAATATCGCCGATTATAGCCCCTTGATTTCAGCAAAAATAGAATACTTTTCTTTTGATTTCTTCAAAGAATTCAGAAGTCGAGTTTCATTTAAAGTAATTAATTAATTATTTTGACTTACTGTTTTTACGTAAATTATAAGTAGAAAAGCAGTAGGAACTAAAATGAACAGTGCAGTAGCAATAAATGCAAGAATATTTACTTCCATAATTTCATCGGTTTTTTTTTATTTCACAATACAATAACTCGGGATTTAATCCCATAGAGATGATAAATCTTTCACCTGTCAATTCAATGAATGCATTACCTATCGATGATATTGAATCAGATCAATATCATGAATAACAATATCTGAGCTATTAAATTAATTCGTCGTGGAGAATTAATATAGTATATAACATATGAAGATCTTTTATCCATACCGAATCCAAGATAGGATTCCCGGACCAATCAAAAATGCCTTTATTTATCCTTCTTTTCTGTTCTTTCTTTTGTATAACCTACCTTAGGTCTTCCTTGTAGAACCATCCAATGAAGTATAATCTAACCCGTCTGTTTCCATTAACTACAAAACCCCACCAACAAACAATACAAGCGAAGTGGAAAAAGACAGGAATTAGGTTCTAAATTTTAGTAATCCTCTTTTCTTTGGAAGACAAAACAAAGAAGTGACGAGTCGCGACAGAAAAGATGAAATATTCTGTCAACTTCACTATTTTAGTTATTTTCATTTTAGTTTAGGGTGTGTTCTTTCTTCGAGAGAATCCTGAAAAAAAAGAGGGAAACCCCTTCGGAATTCAATTATTCTCGCTGTCCCTTCATTTCACAGAAAATGGAGAGGCGAATTGATGTACTTATTGGATCCGTCGGGACTGACGGGGCTCGAACCCGTAACATCCGCCTTGACAGGGCGGTGCTCTAGCCTATTGAACTACAATCCCAGGGAAATAAGAAGAGATCTAGCAGAAAATTTAGATTCTTTTTTTTTATTCTCTTGTCTTGTATCAGATATTTCTTAAGAACAAGAGGGTTATACCATCTGATAGTAGATTGGCGAATTGTTGGGCCGAGCTGGATTTGAACCAGCGTAGACATATTGCCAACGAATTTACAGTCCGTCCCCATTAACCACTCGGGCATCGACCCAACGCCTAATTCATTTTAGACGTTCCATAATCAACTTCCTTTCGTCTCGCAAGTAGACTTGACAAATACATATCGCTTGAAAAAAATATAACATTTGATATAAAATAGAAAGTCTCTTCTGAGTAGACTAATAGAAGGACTTGACAAATACGGATCACTTGATAGGAAATCCCACTCCTATAGTCTTTAGTCTTGGTATACCCCCAGAGGGACTTGAACCCTCGTTTTCTCCGTGAAAGAGAGAGGTCGTAACCACTGGACCATAGGGGCCTATGCCACCTTCATTCATAAATCAACTAGAAATAGGTAATAAGACAAATACCATAGATAACTAAGGCCACCTTAACTTAATATAACTCAGGCCTAGAGCTTAGGATTTAGGTGATGCATAGGATATAAATAAAACGGAAAAACTCGTTAACTATTCTGAGGATTAATGGTAATCAAACTTTACCATTAAACTATACAATCTTGAAACTCGATTTCATTGGTCTTTCTCGTCTTTATCTTTCTGATTCCCAAAGGGTTCTGCGTTGGATTTAAGATCCTTCACTCCGTAGTGGATTCAAGGTGGTTTACCAAACTATGATTTGTTCGGTCAAATTATATTGACCCCTAAGTCATACTGTCAATTAACGACGACAGGACAAGAGGGCAATAAAAGAAGAGAGAAGACGGAGATCTAGATTAGCTATACCCGCGTTAATAATAATATAAGTTAATAAATACAACATTCATACAGTTTTCTGGTATTCGATATTTAAGTAGATTAGAATATCTATGCCGTTATTATTAT